TAAATATTTAATATAATATAAAATATTTAATATAATTATTAAACCATTAGTAATAATTTTTCATATAATAATAATAATAATAATATAATAATCAAAAATTAAAAATAAGCTAATTAAGCTTTTGGGTTCATACCCCAACTATAAAGGAATAATCCTTTTTTTTAAAAAAAAAAGAAAAATGAAGTGCCTGATTAAAGGATTATTCTGATAGGATAAATTAAGTAAATAAATATTACCTTCATTATATTTTACAGAATCAAACTATACCTAATAATACCAAAAATTATTGTGCTTCTTACACTAAAATATAATTAATATAATTATGAACTTAAAATTCAATAAAATACTTCATTTTATTTTAAATTTATTTCTATTTCAATTCCCCCAAAATATTCTTTTTTTTTATCTTAATTTTTAGAACTTTAATTTCAATTTCCTCTAATTCTTGATTTGGTTGTTGAATTGGTTTAGAAATTAATTTATTAAGATTTATTCCTTTAATTTCTAATTCTAATAATTTACTCTCTACTGAAGCATCTTTAAAATACTTTTTAACTCAATCTATTGCTTCTATTAATTTCCTATTTTCTATTATAATAAAATTAATACTCCTAAAAAATTTTGAAATGAATTTTTTCTTATCAATCATAATTAATTCATCAATATTAATAAAGATAGGAGCTTCTCCTTTTCATTTTTGATTCCCAAATATTGTAGAAGGATTATCTTGATTCAATAATTTTATTTTAATAACTTGACAAAAAATTACCCCCATAATTATTTTGTCTTATTATTTTAATAAAAATTTCATTTTATTAATTATCATAATCAATGCAATTATTAGAGCTTTAGGAGGATTAAATCAAACTTCTTTACGTAAAATTATAGCTTTCTCCTCTATTAATAATTTAAGTTGAATATTATCTTCAATTTTAATTAGAGAAAATTTATGAATTTTTTATTTAATATTATATTCATTTATAATTAGAATTATATGTTTTATTTTTTACTTATTTAATATATTTTATATTAATCAATTATTTATTAATAATATAAACTCTTTAATTAAAATTAATTTATTAATTAATTTTTTATCCTTAGGAGGTTTACCTCCCTTTATTGGATTTTTCCCTAAATGAATTATTATTAATTTTTTAATTATAAATCAAATATATTTATTAACTTTTATTTTAATTATAATAAGTTTAATTTTATTATTTTTTTATATTCGTATTATTTACTCAACTTTTTTATTTAATTATTTAAAAATAAAATGATTTAAATTATTTATTAAAAATAACAAATTTATATTAATTAATATTTTTTCATTTTTATCTATTTCTGGAATAATTCTTAGAACCTTTTTTTTCTTATAAAAGGTTTTAAGTTAAATTAAACTAATAATCTTCAAAATTATTTATAAAGAAATTACTCTTTAAGCCTTAGTATTTATTATTCATACTCCTTAAAATTTGCAATTTTATATCATTATTGAATATAAGGCTTAATAAAAGAGAATTTCTCGTTAATAAATTTACAATTTATCGCTTATATTTACTCAGCCATTTTATTTTATATATTATTTTATTTTATTAGCGAAAATGACTTTATTCAACAAATCATAAAGATATTGGAACATTATATTTTATTTTTGGAATTTGAGCAGGAATAGTAGGAACTTCATTAAGACTATTAATTCGAGCTGAATTAGGTAATCCTGGATCTTTAATTGGAGATGATCAAATTTATAATACTATTGTTACAGCCCATGCTTTTATTATAATTTTTTTTATAGTTATACCAATTATAATTGGAGGATTTGGTAATTGATTAGTCCCCCTAATACTAGGAGCTCCTGATATAGCTTTCCCTCGAATAAATAATATAAGTTTCTGACTTCTTCCCCCTTCTATCACTCTTCTTATTTCCAGAAGAATTGTAGAAAATGGAGCAGGAACTGGATGAACTGTTTATCCTCCCTTATCTTCTAATATTGCTCATAGAGGTAGATCTGTTGATTTAGCTATTTTTTCCCTTCATTTAGCTGGAATTTCATCAATTTTAGGAGCTATTAATTTTATTACAACAATTATTAATATACGATTAAATAATTTAATATTTGATCAAATACCTTTATTTATCTGAGCTGTAGGAATTACTGCTTTTCTCTTATTACTTTCTTTGCCTGTTCTAGCAGGAGCTATTACTATACTTTTAACTGATCGAAATTTAAATACTTCATTTTTTGACCCTGCTGGAGGAGGAGATCCTATTTTATACCAACATTTATTCTGATTTTTTGGTCATCCAGAAGTTTATATTCTAATTTTACCTGGATTTGGAATAATTTCTCATATTATTTCTCAAGAAAGAGGAAAAAAAGAAACATTTGGATGCTTAGGAATAATTTATGCTATACTAGCAATTGGATTATTAGGATTTATTGTATGAGCTCATCATATATTTACAGTAGGAATAGATATTGATACTCGAGCTTATTTCACATCAGCAACTATAATTATTGCAGTACCAACAGGAATTAAAATTTTTAGTTGATTAGCTACTTTTCACGGAACACAAATTAATTATTCCCCTTCTATTTTATGAAGATTAGGATTTGTATTTTTATTTACAGTAGGAGGATTAACAGGAGTAATTCTTTCTAATTCTTCTATTGATATTACTCTTCACGATACTTATTATGTAGTAGCTCATTTTCATTATGTTTTATCGATAGGAGCCGTATTTGCTATTATAGGAGGTTTTATTCACTGATATCCTTTATTTACAGGATTATCTATAAATCCTTATTTATTAAAAATTCAATTTTTTATTATATTTATTGGTGTTAATTTAACTTTTTTCCCACAACATTTTTTAGGTTTAGCAGGTATACCTCGACGATACTCTGATTACCCTGATTCATATATTTCTTGAAATATTATTTCATCCTTAGGATCATATATTTCTTTATTAGCAGTTATATTTATATTAATTATTATTTGAGAATCAATAATTAATCAACGAATTAGTTTATTTTCCTTAAATTTATCTTCTTCTATTGAATGATACCAAAATTTACCACCAGCAGAACATTCATATAGTGAACTTCCTATTTTAAGAAATTTCTAATATGGCAGACTATATGTAATGGATTTAAACCCCATTTATAAAGGTTTTATCCTTTTTTTAGAAATGGCAACATGATCTAATTTTAATTTACAAAATGGAGCTTCTCCTTTAATAGAACAAATCATTTTCTTCCATGATCATACCTTAATTATCTTAATTGTAATTACAATTTTAGTAGGTTATTTAATAATAAGATTATTATTTAATAAATATATCAATCGATTTTTATTAGAAGGACAAATAATTGAATTAATTTGAACTATTTTACCAGCAATTACTTTAATTTTTATTGCTTTACCTTCTCTTCGTCTTTTATATTTATTAGACGAATTAAATAATCCTTTAATTACTCTAAAATCAATTGGACATCAATGATATTGAAGCTACGAATATTCAGATTTTCATAATATTGAATTTGACTCTTATATAATCCCTTCAAATGATATACAACCTAATAATTTCCGATTATTAGATGTAGATAATCGAATTATTTTACCAATAAATAATCAAATTCGTATTATAGTAACTGCAACAGATGTTATTCATTCATGAACTATTCCATCCTTAGGGGTAAAAGTAGATGCTAATCCAGGCCGATTAAATCAAACTAATTTTTTTATTAATCGACCTGGAATTTTTTATGGTCAATGTTCTGAAATTTGTGGAGCAAATCATAGTTTTATACCTATTGTAATTGAAAGTATTTCAATTAAAAATTTTATTAATTGAATTAATAATTATTAATTCATTAGATGACTGAAAGCAAGTATTGGTCTCTTAAACCACTTTATAGTAAATTAGCAATTACTTCTAATGAAAGAATTAGTTAATTTATAACATAAATATGTCAAATTTAAATTATTACCAATAATGTAATATTCTTTTATCCCTCAAATAATACCTATTAACTGATTAATATCTTTTTTTTTTTTTATCTTAATTTTCTTAATATTTAATATTTTAAATTATTATATTTATAATAATAATTCTAAAATTAATAATAATAACAACAAAATAACATCTAAAAAAAATCTTAATTGAAAATGATAAGTAATCTATTTTCAATTTTTGATCCTTCTACAAATATTTTTAATCTTTCATTGAATTGAATTAGTGCATTTATTGGAATTTTATTTATTCCTTATTCATTTTGATTAATTCCTAATCGTCATTTTGTATTATGAAATTTTATTTTAATTAAACTTCATAATGAATTTAAAACTTTACTAAAAAGTAATTATTTTTATGGATCAACTCTTATTTTTATCTCTATATTTTCATTTATTTTATTCAATAATTTTTTAGGATTATTCCCTTATATTTTTACTAGTACTAGTCACTTAACTCTCTCTTTATCTATCTCTTTACCTTTATGATTAAGATTTATAATTTATGGATGATTAAACAACTCTCAACATATATTTATTCATATAATTCCTCAAGGGACCCCTTCTATTTTAATACCTTTTATAGTAATAATTGAAACAATTAGAAATATTATTCGACCTGGAACATTAGCAGTTCGTCTCACTGCTAATATAATTGCAGGTCATTTATTAATAACTCTTTTAAGAAGAACAGGAAATAATATAAATTATTATATAATTTTATTTTTAATATTAATTCAAATTTTACTGCTAATTTTAGAATCTGCTGTAGCAATTATTCAATCATATGTAATTGCTATTCTAAGAACATTATACTCTAGAGAAGTAAATTAATTTTTTAATTAATTAAAATATTAATGAAAACTACACATAATCATCCATTCCATTTAGTAGATTACAGACCTTGACCTTTAACTGGTGCTATTGGAGTTATAACATTAGTAACAGGCATAGTAAAATGATTTCATAATTTTAACTTAAATTTATTAATTTTAGGTTATTTAATTATCCTATTAACTATATATCAATGATGACGAGATGTATGTCGAGAAGGAACATTACAAGGTAAACATACTATTCTAGTTACTAAAGGATTACGATGAGGAATAATTTTATTTATTATCTCAGAAATTTTTTTTTTTTTATCTTTCTTTTGAGCATTCTTTCATAGAAGATTATCTCCTAATATTGAAATTGGATCTATATGACCTCCTACAAGAATTACTCCTTTTAATCCCTTCCAAATTCCTCTTCTTAATACTATCATTTTAATTAGATCTGGAGTATCTGTAACATGAGCTCATCACAGTTTAATAGAAAATAATAATTCACAAACTACTCAAGGTTTATTTATTACCATTATCTTAGGAATTTATTTTACTATTCTTCAAGCTTATGAATATTTTGAAGCACCTTTCACTATTGCAGATAGTATTTATGGATCAACTTTTTTTATAGCTACAGGATTCCATGGATTACATGTAATTATTGGAACATTATTTTTACTTATTTGTTTAATTCGTCATTTAAATAATCATTTTTCTATAAATCATCATTTTGGATTTGAAGCAGCTGCATGATATTGACATTTTGTAGATGTAGTTTGATTATTTCTTTATATTTCTATTTACTGATGAGGTAATTAATTAATTTATATAATATATTTAGTATATTTGACTTCCAATCAAAAAGTTTAAAAATTTTAATATAAATAATTATTTTAATAATTAATATATTTTTTTTTTTTATAATTATTTCTAATGTTATAATATTTTTATCTATTATTTTATCAAAAAAATCATTCTCTGACCGAGAGAAATCTTCCCCATTTGAATGTGGATTTGATCCAAAATCTTCAGCACGTATTCCTTTTTCATTACATTTTTTTTTAATTACAGTTATTTTTTTAATTTTTGATGTAGAAATTGCCTTAATTTTTCCTATTATTCCCTTATTTAAAATAGTGAATTTTTTCACATGAACTAAAATTAGCTTTTTTTTTTTATTTGTGTTAATTATAGGACTTTATCATGAATGAAATCAAAATATACTAAATTGAACAAATTAATTAATAAAATTTAATTATCACTATTCATAATTTAATATAATATATATATATATATATATATATATATATATTAGGATTATAGTTTATTAAAACAAAACATTTGACTTGCAATCAAAAAATATTGAAATTCAATTTATCTTATTTTATTATAATTAAATTTAAAAACTAAATAAGAAGCAATTTTGCATTTAATTTCGACTTAAAAGAATGAGCTTTACAACTCCTTATTTAATTTTTTAATTGAAACCAAAATAGAGGTATATCACTGTTAATGATAAAATTGAATATAAATTTCCAATTAAATAAATATAATTTATTTAAGAAATATAAAGTTTAAAAATAAGCTGCTAACTTAATTTTTAGTGGTTAAATTCCATTAATATTTCTATTTTCTTCTTTTATTTATTCTTTATTCATAATTTATATAGTTTAACTAAAACTTTACATTTTCACTGTAAAAATAAAATTTTTATATTTTTATAAATTTTATTATTTAAAAATAATCTATATTTCCTTAATATCTTCAATATTATGCTCTAATTATAAGCTATTTAAATTTAAATAAATATTAATATTATTAATAAACTAATGATTATTCAAATAATAAAACTAAATAAATAAATTCTTAAATTATTTATTTGATAAAAATTATAAAAAATTGAATATTTTTTTATAATTTTTATCAATCCTCATCCACTATAAATTTCATTTCAACCTATATCTACATTTTTTAATAAATTTTGCCCAAAATTAAGAAAATAATAGCTTAAACCATAAGTTGATAAATTAGGTATAAATCATATTATACATAAAAAATTTCTTAAATTATAAAATATTAAAAATTTATTAACTGAATAAATTTTTATATTTCTAATTAAATATCCTATTAACCCTCCAATAATTCTAACATAAATAACTATTATTTTCAAATTAATAGGTAAATAAATTATATAAGGATAAGAAAAAATTATTCATCTTAAAAATCTACCTCTTAAAACTCTTATTAATAATAAAACTAATATACTCTTTAATATAATATAGTCTTCATCATATAAATTATAAATTCTTACTAAATTATAATCATTTACTATTAAATATATAATTAAACGAACTGTATAAAATATAGTTAATCCTGTAGAAAAATAATATAATAAAAAAATTAATAAATTTAAATTTCTAAAACTAACTAATTCCAAAATTAAATCTTTAGAATAAAATCCAGCTAAAAAAGGAATTCCACATAAAGCTATATTAGAAATATTTATACATAATGAAGTTAAAGGAATATAATTTCTAATTCCTCCTATAAATCGAATATCCTGTATATCTCTTATCATATGAATAATTACTCCTGCACATATAAATAATAAAGCTTTAAATATAGCATGAGTTAATAAATGAAAAAAAGCCAAATCAGGAAACCCTATTCTTAAAATTCTTATTATTAATCCTAATTGTCTTAATGTAGATAAAGCAATAATTTTTTTTAAATCAAATTCATAATTAGCTCTAATTCCAGCTATAAATATTGTTAAACCTGATAATAATAATAACATTTTTAAAAAAAATGTATCAATTAATAATATATTAAATCGAATTAATAAATAAACTCCAGCTGTAACTAAAGTTGATGAATGAACTAAAGCTGATACAGGAGTAGGTGCAGCTATAGCAGCCGGTAATCATGATCTAAATGGAATCTGAGCTCTTTTAGTTATAGCTGCTAAAATAATTATAAATCTAACTATTTTTATTTCTCAATCATTATTTATAAATTCTAAATAAAAAATATAATTTCATCTCCCATAATTAATTATTCAAGAAATAATTAATAAAATGAAAACATCTCCAATTCGATTTGACAATGCTGTTAATATCCCAGCATTATAAGATTTTAAATTTTGGTAATAAATTACTAATAAATAAGATACCAATCCTAATCCATCCCATCCTATTAAAATTCTAATAATATTTGGTCTAATAATTAATATTATTATTGATCTAACAAATAATAAAACCAAAATAATAAATCGTATTAAATTTAATTCAGATCTCATATATCTTTTTCTATAATAAATAACCACTGATGAAATTAAAAATACAAATATTATAAATAATAATGATATTCAATCTAATAAAATAGATATTACAATATTTATAGAATTAAAAGAAATAATTTCTCATTCTAAAAAAATTACTATATTTTCTTCAATAAAAAATATTATTATAAAAAAATTAATTAATCTTATTATTATTAAAAAAAAAAAAGAAATAAAACATACTGAATATTTAATATTATTAATAATTTAAAATGAAATTATATATCCATATAATTGATACCACAAATCAATATTTTAATTAAATTATTTAAATAAAATCAAATTATTATATAATCAATTTTTATAATTATAAAATTTAAAGGTAATCAATGTAATAATAATAATAAATATTCACGAGAAACTCCTATATAATATCTATAAACCCCTGAATAATATTTTCCATGCTGAATATAAGAATATAAATACAAGCTATAACCAGCTCTAAAAAAAGAAATTAATATCAATATAATTATAGAAATTCAAGATCATCTTATTAATCTATTAATTAATCTAATCTCTCCTATTAAATTTAATCTAGGAGGTGCAGCTATATTTGAAGATATTAATAAAAATCATCACAATCTTATTGAAGGTATAAAATTTATTATACCCTTATTAATATATAATCTTCGACTATGTAAACGTTCATATCTAATATTCGCTAAACAAAATATACCTGAAGAACATAATCCATGACCAATTATTATAATATAAGCCCCTAAAAATCCTCAATAATTTATAATTATAATTCCTCTAATAACTAAACTTATATGAGCAACAGATGAATAAGCAATTAAAGATTTAATATCAACTTGACAAAAACATTTTAATCTAATATATAAACCTCCTACTAAACTAATTACAATTCTAATATAATTTAATTTTAAATTTATTTGTTGTAAAAAAATTATTAATCGTAATAATCCATAACCTCCTAATTTTAATATAATTCCTGCTAAAATTATAGAACCTGAAACCGGAGCTTCTACATGAGCTTTAGGTAATCACAAATGAACAAAATATATTGGTATTTTAACTAAAAATGCTATAATTATAGAAAAATATAACATATATATATTTATATTAATAAATTTTAAAAAATAAATAATTATTCTATTTATTTCATTAAAAATATAAAAAATACCTATTAAAAGAGGTAAAGATACAAATAAAGTATAAAATAATAAATACATGCCAGCCTTAATACGTTCAGGCTGATAACCTCACCCAATAATTAATATTAAAGTAGGAATTAATCTCCCCTCAAAAAATAAATAAAATATAAATATATTTATAACTCTAAAAGTTAAATATAATATTATTAATAAAAAAATCACATTAAATAAAAAAAAATTAATATAAAAATTTATTTTATTAATATTTTCTCTAGCTATAATTATTAAAATAGAAATTCAAATACTTAATAAAATTAAACCATAAGACATAATATCACAAGATATTATATATCTTAAATTAAAAAAAAATTCAATTCCTATACTTAAATTTATAAATATAAATATTATAAAAAATAATATTATTTGAACCATCCAAAATATATTTTTTATAAAACATATAGGTATTAAAAATAATAATAATATAAAAAATTTTATCATTTTTTTTTTTATCTTAATAAATTAAATCCTTGAAAATAATCATTACCATGAGTTCGAATTAATGAAACTAAAATAGATAATCCTAAAGCACCCTCACAAACTGAAAAGACTAAAAATACTATTAATATATATATATCATATTCAACATAACTCAAAAAAATTAATATAAAAAAAAAAATTCTTAAAACAAGATATTCTAATCTTAATAAAATAATTAATAAATGTTTATGTTTTAAAACAAAAATTACATTTCCAATAATAAATATAATAATAAAAATTAATCATATATAAATAATTATCATTTATTGTTTTTATAGTTTAAAAAAAACATTGGTCTTGTAAATCAAAATTAAGTATTTACTTTAAAAACTTCAAAGAAAAAGAATATCTTTATCTATAATCTCCAAAATTATAATTTTAATTAAACTATTCTATGATTTGAAATTACAAAAATCATTATTTCTTCTATAATTATTTTTATCTCAATTTATATATTATTCCTTTATAATCCTCTTTCATTAGGATTAATAATCCTAATCCAAACATTATTAATATGTTTAATTTCAGGAATATTAATTAAAACTTATTGATTTTCATATATTTTATTTTTAACTTTTTTAGGAGGATTATTAGTATTATTTATTTATGTATCTAGAATTGCCTCTAATGAACTTTTTAAACCTTCTTTTAAATCAAAATTAAATACAATTTTTTTTTTTTTTTTCACATTTTTAATTATTCAAATATTTTTTAATAATCTATTTTGAATAAATTTTTCTAATAATTATGATATAACTAACTTTGTTAACCTATCTTGATTTTTAGAGAATGAAAATAAAATTAACTTAAGAAAACTTTATAATAATCAAACTTTTATAATTATATTAATATTAATTATTTATTTATTTATTACTTTAATTACTGTAGTAAAAATTACTAATATTTTTTATGGACCCCTTCGATCTAAACTATAAATATAAATAATTCTACTAATGATAATATCTAATAATAATAATAATTTTTTAATTTTACGAAAATATAATCCTATTTTTAAAATTATTAATGGATCTTTAATTGATTTACCTTCTCCTTCAAATATTTCATATTGATGAAATTTTGGATCATTATTAGCTTTATGTTTAATAATTCAAATCTTAACAGGCCTTTTTTTAACTATATATTATTCTGCTAATATTGAAATAGCATTTTACAGAGTAAATTATATTTGTCGAAATGTAAATTATGGATGATTAATTCGAACTCTTCATGCTAATGGAGCTTCTTTTTTTTTTATTTGTATTTATTTACATATCGGACGAGGAATTTATTATGAATCCTTTAATCTCAAACATACCTGAATAATTGGAGTAATAATCCTATTTTTATTAATAGCTACTGCTTTTATAGGATACGTCCTTCCTTGAGGACAAATATCATTTTGAGGAGCTACTGTAATTACTAATTTATTATCAGCAATTCCATATTTAGGATCAATATTAGTTAATTGAATTTGAGGAGGATTTTCTGTTGATAATGCAACTTTAACTCGATTTTATACTTTTCATTTTTTATTACCTTTTATTATTTTAATAATAACTATAATTCATTTATTATTTTTACATCAAACAGGATCTAATAATCCATTAGGATTAAATAGTAATTATGATAAAATCCCTTTTCATCCTTTTTTTTCTTATAAAGATATTTTAGGAATAATTATACTATTATTTTTCTTAATTATATTAACTTTAATTAATCCTTATTTACTAGGAGATCCTGATAACTTTATTCCTGCTAATCCTTTAGTAACTCCAGAACATATCCAACCAGAATGATACTTTTTATTTGCTTATGCAATTTTACGATCTATTCCTAATAAACTAGGTGGAGTTATTGCTTTAATCATATCAATTATAATTTTAATTATTCTTCCATTTACATTTAATAAAAAAATTCAAGGAATTCAATTTTATCCAATTAATCAACTACTTTTTTGAACTTTAGTAACTATAATTATTTTATTAACTTGAATTGGAGCACGACCTGTTGAAGATCCTTATATTATTACAGGTCAATTATTAACAATTTTTTATTTTTCATATTTTATTGTAAACCCATTAATTAATAAATATTGAGATAATTTAATTTTTAATTAATTAATGAGCTTGTATATAAAGCATTTGTTTTGAAAACTTAAGAAAGAATAATAATTCTATTAATTTTATACTAAAATTAATCAACATATTAAATTAAAAAAATTTTTAAACCTAAGAAAAATAATAAAAAATTTATAGAAATAGGTAAATATCTTTTTCAAGCTAAATACATTAATTTATCATATCGATATCGAGGTAATGTTCCTCGTACTCAAATAAATAAAAATGAAATAAAAGTCATCTTAAAAAAAAAAAAAATTCTTAAATTAAAACCTCCTAAATAAATTAAAACAAATAATAAACTTATAAATAAAATTCTTGAATATTCTGATAAAAAAATTAATGCAAATCCTCCTCTTCTATATTCAACATTAAATCCAGAAACTAATTCTCTCTCTCCTTCTGCAAAATCAAAAGGAGTTCGATTAGTTTCAGCTAATATCGATCTAATTCAACATAATCTTAAAGGAAATATTAAAACAATAAATCAAATTAAATTTTGATAAATCATAAAACTTACTAAATTATAATCTATAACTATAACAATTCTAGATAATAAAATTATTGCTAAACTAACTTCATAAGAAATTGTTTGAGCTACAGCCCGTAAACCCCCTAATAAAGCATAATTAGAATTAGAAGACCAACCCGCTACTATTACAGTATAAACTCCCATTCTTATACAACATAAAATAAATAAAATCCCTAAATTAAATCTAATTAAATTAAAATAATAAGGAATAACTATCCAAACTAATAATGATAAAATAAATGATAATACAGGAGAAAAATAATATATAATATAATTTGAAAAATTAGGATAAATTTGTTCTTTAGTAAATAATTTAATTGCATCAGAAAAAGGTTGTATAACTCCTATAATACCTAATTTATTAGGACCTTTACGAATTTGAATATAACCTAAAATCTTTCGTTCTAATAAAGTCAAAAAAGCTACTCCAATTAATACCCCAATAATTAAAATCAATGAACCTAAAAAAATTATATAAATATCTTTTAATATCATTTACTACCTATATAAATAAATTATACATTTATGACTTCTAAAATCACTACACTTTTCTGCCAAAATAGTTATATATATATATATATATATATATAACTTAAATTTATTATTTATTTTTTTTTTTTTAATAAAATTCAAAGAAAAAAAAATTTAATTTAAATATTTGATCCTTTCGTACTAAAATATTTTATTTTTTAAAAGATAGAAACCAACCTGGCTTACACCGGTTTGAACTCAGATCATGTAAGATTTTAATGATCGAACAGATCAAAATTTTAAACTTCTACATTTAAATTTTATCTTAATCCAACATCGAGGTCGCAAACTCTTTTTCTTATTTGAACTAAAAAAAAAAATTACGCTGTTATCCCTAAGGTAATTTTTTCTTATAATCAATAAAACTGGATCATTTACTCATTTATTTATGTTTAATAAAAAAAAAAGTTAATTTTATTTTTTCATCACCCCAATGAAATATTTAATATATTTAAATTTATTAATTTTATAAATAAAATTAATAATATTAAATATAAAACTCTATAGGGTCTTCTCGTCTTTTTAATATATTTCAACTTTTTAATTGAAAAATTAAATTTTATAATTTAAATAAAAGACAGTCTATATTTCATCCAACCTTTCATACAAGTCACCAATTAAATGACTAATGATTATGCTACCTTTGTACAGTCAAAATACTGCAGCCCTTTAATTTTAAAATCAGTGGGCAGGCTAGACTTTAAATTATTTTCAAAAAGACATGTTTTTGTTAAACAAGTGAATATAAATTTTTGCCGAATTCCTTTTAATTAATTTAAATAACAAATTTTATTGAAATTAAATTATATACTAATTTTATCATTATAACTAATTTTATTTTATTTAAAATTATTTTTTTATATAAAAATAAATTTTATTATTAAATTTTATTATTAAATGAAATTATTTATAATAAATTAAATTTTATTAACAATATAAATTATAAAATTTTCAAATTATATCATCATTATTTTATTATATTTATTTAAATTAAAGATTATCCCTTAATATATAAAACTTAAAATAATTATTTATTAATTAATTAATAAATAAAAATAATATATAAATTTAAAATTAAATTTTTTTCTAAAAAAACTAGATATCTTTAAAAACGATTTAACATTTCATTTCAAATTAATTATTTAAAATATTTTTACTACAATAACTTTTATAATTAATTATCTCTTTTAAATTCGAGAATTCTTAACAAAAAAATATTTTTTAATAAACTCTGATACACAAGATACACTAAATTAAAATTACTTTTAATTAATTTTTTTTTTCATTTTATTTAATAATTCTTTTACAATACTACTTCACTATAAAATTTTTAATTTTTTTTATCTAAATACTTTAACCCCCATTAAAATATTTTTAATAATTTTTTATTTAAAAATTCTTTTATTATTTTTATTCATAATTAATTTTTCCCCTCAAACTAATTAATTTTTAATATCTTTTCAATGTAAATGAAATACTTTATTCCAAGCTCTAATTTGTTCTTTCTAGAAACACTTTCCAGTACCTCTACTTTGTTACGACTTATTTCAATTTGATTATATATTTTTCATATTATAAATTATATTTATTATAATTATATGAAAGCGACGGGCAATATGTACATATTTCAATTTTTAATCATTTTATCAAATTAAATAAAATTACATTTAAATCCAATTTCAATTTAATTATTTCAAATTAATATTCATTTAAATAATTTTATTGTAATCCATTATATTCTTAAATATTATCTGCATCTTGATCTGATTTAATTTTTCTATAAATTTTTAAATATTAATTTTATTTAAAAATATTTTTTTAACAACGATATACAAAATTATAAATTTAAGTAAATTTATTCGTGGATTATCAATTAATAAACAGATTCCTCTAAATGAACTGAAATACCGCCAAATTATTTAAGTTTCAATAAATAATTACTTACTATTTTAGTATTAAAATTTAAAATTTTAATAATAGGGTATCTAATCCTAGTTTTTAATAAAACTTATTAAATCATAAATTCCTAATTAATTTTAAATTAAATTAAAATTTCACCTAATAATTTAAAATTTACATTAAATATTTTTACCTATTATTTATTAATTTAACTAATAAAATTTATATTAATCTTTGTTTAACCGCAACTGCTGGCACAAAATTTGTTATTAATTTAAAATATTACTAAATATTAATTTCTTAAATAATTTAATATTAATTACTAATTTAATCAAATTATTTATTTTTAAAATAAATAAATATTAACACTAAAATTTATATGTAAAATAAATTTAAAATAAATTTTCTAAACTATAAAAATTTTTATTTATATACATAATTTTTCATATAGAATTTTTTTTTTTTTTTTTTTATATTTAAATATTTAATATAAATTAATTATTTAATAATTAATATTAATTTTTTTAATAAATTAATGTATTAATAATTATATTATTATATTTAAATATTTAATATAATATAAAATATTTAATATAATTATTAAATATTAATTAATTTCTCTTATTTTTTCTTTCATAATATTAATATTAAAACCTAAATTGGAAATTAAACAATTATTATTCTTAAAAATTATAATATATTAATATAATTAATATTAATTTTTTTAATAAATTAATGTATTAATAATTATATTATTATATTTAAATATTTAATATAATATAAAATATTTAATATAATTATTAAACCATTAGTAATAATTTTTCATATAATAATAATAATAATAATATAATAATCAAAAATTAAAAATAAGCTAATTAAGCTTTTGGGTTCATACCCCAACTATAAAGGAATAATCCTTTTTTTTAAAAAAAAAAGAAAAATGAAGTGCCTGATTAAAGGAT